TAAGTAAATCAATGGAAAGTCTTGATGCTATTGGCCATACCAGTGGAAGTGATGAACCCCTTCTAAATGATACGGAGAAAAATTGGAGTGATAGTGTTAGTTTCAGTAATGTTGATTATTTATTTGGTATCAGGGATATTTGGAGTTTGATCTCTGATGACACTTTTTTAGTTAGGGATAGTAATGGTGACAGTTATTCCGTATATTTTGATATTGAAAATCATAGTTTTGAGATTGACAATGATAGTTCTTTTCTGAGTGAATTAGAAGGTTTTTTTTCTAGTTTTTTGAATAGGGGGTCTAAGAGAAACAATAACTACTATTATCATTACATGTATGATACTCAATCTAGTTGGACTAATCACATTAATAGTTGCATTAATAGTTATCTTCGTTTTGAAGTCAGTATTAATAGTTCCATTTCAGGTGGTACTGACAATTACAGTGACAGTTACATTTATAGTTTCATTTGTACTGAAAATGTAAGTGGTAGTGAAAGTGGAAGTTTTAGTATAAGAACTCATAATAATGGCAGTGATTTCAATATAAGAGTAAGATCTAATGATTTCGATATAAATAAAAAATACAGACATTTATGGGTTCAATGCGAAAATTGTTATGGATTAAATTATAAAAAACTTCTTAGGTCAAAAATGAATATTTGTGAACAGTGTGGATATCATTTGAAAATGAGTAGTTCAGATAGAATCGAACTTTCGATTGATTCGGGTACTTGGGATCCTATGGATGAAGATATGGTTTCTATGGACCCCATTCAATTTCATTCAGAAGAGGAACCTTATAAAGATCGTATCGATTCTTATCAAAGAAGGACAGGTTTAACTGAAGCTGTTCAAACAGGCATAGGTCAACTAAACGGTATTCCCGCAGCAATTGGGGTTATGGATTTTCAGTTCATGGGAGGTAGTATGGGATCTGTAGTAGGTGAGAAAATCACTCGTTTGATTGAGTATGCTACTAATCGATCTCTACCTGTCATTATTGTGTGTGCTTCTGGAGGAGCACGCATGCAAGAAGGAAGTTTGAGCTTGATGCAAATGGCTAAAATATCTTCTGCTTCATATGATTACCAATCCACTAAAAAGTTATTCTATGTACCAGTCCTTACATCTCCTACAACCGGTGGAGTAACAGCCAGTTTTGGTATGTTGGGAGATATCATTATTGCTGAACCTAATGCGTACATTGCATTTGCGGGTAAAAGAGTAATTGAACAAACATTGAATAAGACAGTACCCGATGGTTCACAAGCGGCTGAGTATTTATTCCATAAAGGCTTATTCGACCCAATCGTACCACGTAATCCTTTAAAAGGTGTTCTAAGTGAGTTATTTCAGCTCCATGGTTTCTTTCCCTTGAATCAAAATTCAAAAAATTAAAGTATAGCACTAGATTCAGTTATTTTGTTTGTAGTGAACAAGTATTTAGTTCATCATAATAAAAAAAACTAAGAAAAATGTTCTTTGGTGATATAAGTTACACTTTCTAGTAAGAGTCAGAAGTTTCGGATAATTTTTTTCTTCCGGATCCAGATCCATTTTTTATCTTACCCCTATTCATGATTAGGTATTATGAACCTCTATCAACAGGATAAAATAAAAAAGTGAATTTCTCTTTCCGAGGAATTCGAATTTGGGGAAATAAAAAGAATTTTATCTGGCTATCTTACGCATTAATTAAGATAGACAATAATGAAAAAAAAATATAAAAATAAAAAGAAATATCAAATATGGAAATGAAATAAAATCATTTCTACATCTATCGCATTTTTACTATGAATCCCTGTTTGTTGGATCCTATTATTTAGAGTCGCGAATTCATAATGAACCTAATTTTCATAAGAAAACTCCTTTTAAATAAAAAACTCCTTATTAGATTAGAAAGAAAGATAGAAAGAACATAAGGATGGGAGAAGAAGAATAATAAAATTTGTAAAAGAGGATTACCCTATTTATATTCGTGTAGAAAGATGAATAGGTACACTTAATTTAGTTCTACATTTTTGCACTTATTATCTATCCTTTTTTTTTCTTTAAATTTTATATTTTAATATAAATATATTATTTATAAATTATATATTTATATATACTTAATTGTTTATATATACTTAGTAGTATAATATTATATAAAATACAATAGTCAATATTACCTAATATTACTTATAATAGATATACTTATCATATCATAAGATATCTTTCTAATAGATACAAATATATAGATACAAATATTAAATCGAGGCACCCATTCTATGACAGATCTCAACTTACCCTCTATTTTTGTGCCTTTAGTGGGCCTAGTATTTCCGGCAATTGCAATGGCTTCTTTATCTCTTCATGTCCAAAAAAATAAGATTGTCTAGATCCAATGGGACCAAATCCTATCAATTTATTTCAACACTGTATCATAATAAAGATATTTTTTTAGTGCAATATGGTACGATATGTGGCTCTTTCCACACACAAATGAAAGAACTGATATGTATGCGGATACATGCTATCTGCATAAATGCATGTATATATATATAGCTGGTTAAAAACGGATCAGTAAATATTTTTAATAGAAAGTCAATGTATCTAACCAATTACTCCACATCAGAATAGTGCTAGTTGATGAAAGTTACTTCGGGATCAAGAAAGGTAAAGTCAAATTTGGGTTATTCTCTCAATTCCAATCGAATGCAACTGGATCTAGTATAGTATGAATTGGCGATCAGAACATATATGGATAGAACTTATAAGGGGGTCTCGAAAAACAAGTAATTTTTGCTGGGCCTGTATCCTTTTTTTAGGTTCACTAGGATTCTTATCGGTTGGAACTTCCAGTTATCTTGGTAGGAATCTGATATCCATATTTCCATCTCAGCAAATTATTTTTTTTCCACAAGGAATCGTGATGTCTTTTTACGGGATCGCAGGTCTGTTCGTTAGCTCCTATTTGTGGTGCACAATTTTGTGGAATGTAGGTAGTGGTTATGACCGATTCGATAGAAAAGAAGGAATTGTGTGCATTTTTCGTTGGGGATTTCCTGGAATAAATCGTCGCATCTTCCTTCGCTTCCTTATGAGAGATATCCAATCAATCAGAATTGAGGTTAAAGAGGGTCTTTATCCTCGTCGTGTCCTTTATATGGAAATCAGAGGTCAAGGGGCCATTCCCTTGACTCGTACTGATGAGAATTTTACTCCACGAGAAATTGAACAAAAAGCTGCCGAATTGGCCTATTTCTTGGGCGTACCAATTGAAGTATTTTGAAATGAATTGAACACAATAAAGAATAAATGTTTTCTCGGCATGGGGGAAGGAACTTGCTAATTCCTTTTTTAATACAATTGAAGTCTTTTTGGAATGTTCATTTGAACAAAACAAAACATGTTAGATTATTCTATTTCCTCCTTCCTTTGTCGTGGCGACTCCCCTAGAAAATTTCTACTAGAAAAAAGGCTAATCTAAGGCTAATATAATAAGTAGGGATTCATCAAATATATCCGAACATTTATTTCGTAATACGGAATTCATCTCATCTTTTTAGGCCCAAAATTTTGATGATACCTTTTTTCCTTGGTTGTGGCTAGGCGGTGAAACATTTCGAAATAATTAACTGAGGGGGGTTTTCTTTTCTAAATCCGATTCGTTATTTTAAGTGGGTTTCGAGTATTCATAGAAAGGAACAAATGAAGATGAAATTGCTTCGAATTTGCCCATTCTAATTTGCCCAATTGAGATATCTAGGAATAATATTGATTTTGCATTTTTATCCGAAAAGGGCGAACCCTTATCCCATTTCTATATTCCTTCTAGATCCAAGAACTAAACTCAATTTTGACACAAAAATTGGAATGAATAGACCCATAGGTTCAATACCTTGTTATAGAACTCGTGCTTCAGAGAAATATCATATAGAGTCAACGAATGAAGCAGGTTCATTAACGATTCAATTCACAGATAAAAAATGAAAAAAAAGAAAGCATTGCCTTCTTTCCCATATCTTGTATCTATAGTATTTTTGCCCTGGTGGGTCTCTCTCTCATTTAATAAATGTCTGGAACTTTGGGTTACAAATTGGTGGAATACCGGGCAATCCAAAACTCTCTTGAATATCATTCAAGAGAAAAACGTTCTAGAAAGATTCATAGAATTAGAAGAACTCTTTCTGTTGGACGAAATGATAAAGGAGTACCCGGAGACACATATACAAAAACTTCGTATAGGAATACACAAGGAAACGATACAATTGGTCAAAACACACAATGAATATCATCTCCATATCATTTTGCATTTCTCAACAAATATAATCTCTTTCGCTATTCTAAGTGGTTATTTTATTTTGGGTAATGAGGAACTTGTCATTCTTAATTCTTGGGTTCAGGAATTCCTCTATAACTTAAGTGACACAATAAAAGCTTTTTCGATTCTTTTAGTTACTGATTTATGGATTGGATTTCACTCGACTCATGGTTGGGAACTAATAATTGGTTCGTTCTACAACGATTTTGGATTGGTTCATAACGATCAAATTATATCTGGTCTTGTTTCCACCTTTCCAGTTATTCTAGATACAATTGTGAAATATTGGATTTTCCATTATTTAAATCGTGTATCTCCTTCGCTTGTAGTCATTTATCATTCAATGAATGAATGAAGAACTCATTTGATCTCCTGATATCAATCAAATAAATCAGAATCTTTCTTCCTTTATAAAGAAACCATTTTGAATCTTACTTAATTCTTTATATTTTATTTCTACCAGTTCAAGGTATTCGTCCTATATTACAGTACAACTATTCCAGTACAATGACAGACTCGTGCATAGGGAACTTTACTAGTTCCCTATCTAATTTATTGTAGAAATTCCGAGATCCATGATTGGACATGCAAAATAGAAATACTTTTTCTTGGGTAAAGGAACAGATGACTCGATCCATTTCTGTATCGATCATGATATATGTAATAACTCGAGCATCTATTTCAAATGCATATCC